GTTTGGTTCTAAGCCGTCTCGTGTTATGAATCAACAATTCGAGGTTCTTTTCTTGCTTATTCTCGATAAACCAGTATTTAGACATAGATTTAATAGTATCCTGTTGGACTTGGGAAGTAAGAAGAAAGCTCTTTGACATCTCGTCATCTGCAAAGAATTCTCGATGTGAAAACACAGAGACAGAGGACCGATCTTTGAATAGTAAAAAGAGTATATCCCCAGGGTCCCAAATGAATTGGTTTATTTGAAAAAAGCCTTGTTCTGTAGAACATCTAAGTCGTATCTGGTACTGCATGGCTCTACCACTCTGCAAGAACTCCGAATCGTTCGCTTGAAACTCTTCCTCATCTTGAAACTCATCTTGAAACTCATCCTCATCCTCTTCCTCTTCCTCATCTTGAAACTCATCCTCTTCCTCTTCCTCTTCCTCATCTTGAAACTCATCCTCTTCCTCTTCCTCTTCCTCATCTTGAAACTCATCCTCTTCCTCTTCCTCATCTTGAAACTTATCCTCTTCCTCATAAAGGACCCGCTTGCCCCAAAATGACCCGGCCCAAGAGGGGAATCCTAATTCTCCCACTTCATTCCATTCAGGGGGGTTTACGAAACAATCAAATAGAAAGACCCAAGGGCGCCATATTCTAGGAGCCAAAACTATGTCATTGAATAAACCCCCTCCGTCTTTGTCAAACTCCAATTCGTATTTTCCATAGAGCAATTTCGGATCATAGAGCAATTTCTGATCAAGGATAGAACAAAATCCTTTTTGTATCATATCGAAGGGACTCTTTGGTTTGGGCCGAAGAAGAAATTTCACCTGATCATTATCAAACTGACTCCAATCTTGTTCTGTCCGTGAGGATGCCAACAGAGCGCCTTCTATTTCTACTAGGCCATGAACTAGATCAGAATCATTCTCAACAAGTCCATAATAAGTAATCTCATTTTTTTCATCGGGTCCGGACCAAAGGTCTTGAGCAACCGATCCGGCAGAACAACTCAAAAGATAAAGAAGTATCGTTAATTTCTTCATGCTCGTTCCAAGTTCGAAGTACCATTTGTACAAATAAGAATCCCCTTCGTTACATAATTTCTTCTTCATATAGATAGATATAGGATCTATGGGGCAATTACTTAGAAATCCATTTTGTGCAACAGCCCTTCCTATCTGATAGAAAAGGATCCCATGTTCCTCAACCGATCTTCCACGGGCTCGCAAATCCCAAGTTTGTCTATGAAGAGCAGATCTAATTATATTAGTGTCTAGAATGGATTTCTTCTGTGTAATACTAATCGACAGGGCTTCATTGGTAAGTGCTACAAGATCTGGTACATTGAAACCCATGGGTATGGGCCCGAATCCATTAGTATGGAACATTTTCTTTTCCAAGTGAAATCCCCTACTATATGAAAGAGTGAAAAAGTGCTTTCGTTGTTCTGGAATACTAAGCCTTCGTATCTTAATGCATGTATTTAATTTATCCCCAGCTATTAGAAAGGGATCCACTTTTTGGGGAAGATGAGTCGAAGCAATAACAAGACTATTTCCAGTGGAACATCTTTCACAATCCCTGGAGAGATAGTTCACTAATAGACCGAGGGATAAGTAGTGCGACTCCTTCCCCTTCAGATCATGAATGTTTGGAATCCATATTATGCAAGGAGACATTGCTTTTGCTAAGTCGAATTGAACGATGAGAGAAAACAATTGGGTTTGTGCCGGCGGTACCCTATACAGAAACACATTCATTTCCGTTAGAAGGTCCAGCTCCCAATCAAGGTCACGGTCGATCTCGTCACTCACATCAATATCGTCACTCACATCAATATCCTCATCCTCATCCTTTTTCTCTTCCTCTTCCTTTTTCTCTTCCTCTTCCTCTTCCTCATCTTGAAACTCATCTTGAAACTCATCACTAAGAAAATCCTTAGGCTCGTTATTCCAGAACTTGTTCAGAACTACTGTAATGAAAGGAACATAGGAGTTTTTCGCTAGGTATTTGACCAAATAGGATCGTCCAGTTCCTATAGAACCTATCACTAAAATACCCCTAGAAGGGGATAGGACTAAGCGGAACGAAAAGGGTTTTCGGAAATGAAAACTATTCGCCCCACACAAGGTTTGTGAATAAGTTATTGTCTGATAATGAGCAAGGAATATCCGCCTTTCTGCTAAACAAGGTGTATTGAATTCATAATTCAGTAGATACTTGTTATGAATGTCAACTAAGTATCGTAAGTAAATTGCTCCTGGCCCTTCAAACATTTGAAAACCAGAGTCATTCTTTGATAAATGATCACTATGAGTCAGACTCAATAGAATTTGATCAATCCTTTTTTCTGTCGTTAAGTTGACGAACTGAACCAAGAATTCTCTTTCTTTATCATCAACCGAATCACTGTTCGCGAACACGGATTCTATTTTATCATAAATCCAAGGACCGTTCACGTTTTTTCTTTTTCTTATCAATGAATAAATCTCTTTACTTGTATGACTGAG